GAAAAGAGACTCATAAAAATTAATCATGTGCCAGGAACCAGATTTGAACTGGTGACACGAGGATTTTCAGTCCTCTGCTCTACCAGCTGAGCTATCCCGACTATTCCCATTCCCGATACCGCATCCTCATTTTACTAAATAACTTAGGTCTATGTCAATTCAAAGGGTATTATCCAGGTGCTATAATTTCTTGGATCTTCAAAAAAGGAGGACTTTGTCAGTTTCAGTATGAATAATGATATCTACCACGACTCGTTCAAATGGGGAGTCTTTGGTCAAAGACGGTCATTTGTACATGTATCATATATCACAAGACTTGTCATAAGAGACAAATTTTTATCTCGGATCCGTTTGTAAAAGAGTAGGGTGAATAAGAAAGATCACGAATTTTGAACTACTAACTAAAAAAAGGATAAGATAAATAGTTAAGGAGTTGAATGGGCTTTTTGGGGATAGAGGGACTTGAACCCTCACGATTTTTAAAGTCAACGGATTTTCCTCTTACTATAAATTTCATTGTTGCCGGTATTGACATGTAGAATGGGACTCTATCTTTATTCTCGTCCGATTAATTAGTTCTGCAAAAGAACTATCAGACTGTGTGGTGAATGCTTTGATCAATGAATATTCGATTCTTTCTTCAATATGGAATCGATTCACAACAATTTTCCCTTTTTCATATAAAAATACAGATTCAGGTCGTCATTAATCATTTGATAGAGTATTTCAGTAGGTATACGTATGTATATACGTATATCCCTCATCTTTATCTTTTCGAAAGTTTCAATGGAAGGATTCCTCTACCAATGCAACACAGTCAATTCCATTTGTTAGAACAGCTTCCATTGAGTCTCTGCACCTATCCTTTTTTCACCTTCTGGGCCTTTGTTTGTTTTTGGAAACATAGGATTTGGCTCAGGATTGCCCATTTTTATTAATTCCGGGGTTTCTCTGAATTTGAAAGTTCTCACTTAGTAGGTTTCCATACCAAGGCTCAATCCAATTAAGTCCGCAGCGTCTACCAATTTCGCCATATCCCCTTTTTGTTTTGAGATTAGGATCTCGTTTTTATTGAGATGTCGTTCTCTTTTTTATTTCATTTCTACTGGAACCGTTGAATTCATTAAATACTGATTCCTATCTCGAAAAAATTTTTATCCTCTTTTTTTTTCTTGGCTATCTTCTTTCATCTTCTATAGGAAACCCGCACCTGCATTTGGTCCAATCAGAAACGATTCTATCATTTCTGTATCTGCAATTCAATATAGATGGAGATATACCACGTATATATGTCTCTCTTCTGCTCGTTTTTCCCATGCAATTTGGAATACTTGAACGGTCGATTCTTTTTTTCGTCTGAGCTTCCATCTTTACGAATCAAAGCGCAATAATGTCTCATTATTTAGAACAAAAAATTCCATATCATACATATTTATATTTATAAATGGAATAAAATAAAGAAGTGTAATAAAAAGACTTTAAAATAGCATTTGAAAGCAAAAACGAAAATGATTTAATCTAAAAATAGATCGAATCTAATATTTTTTAATATTAAATGCTATACTATAGAATTGTGCTATATAATTGTGATGATTGTGATGTGAGAAAAATAAATAAAATTATATATCGATAGGTTTATCGTTATATTCTATGGCCTATGGTAAGTACGAGTATTGAATATTTCCTTTCAATTCTATATTTTATTTTTTCTATAGTCATATTCATTATGATTATGACTAGCTAATAGGAATCGCTAAGAATGCCAATAAGTATAAGTATATTAATTAATAGCTAAGATGACAATCCCTATGCAGTAGAATTTATCTTATGTGAGCCTGCTTAGCTCAGAGGTTAGAGCATCGCATTTGTAATGCGATGGTCATCGGTTCGATTCCGATAGCCGGCTTTTCTCTATTTATTTTCTTCTAGTTTTTACATGATTGAGAATGCCCTTTTGAAACCCGAAATCAAAGAATATTGTGAAAAATATATATTTTTTTTTAATCTTATAGGAACTTCCAACTATGCCATGAAAAGAATCCCTTTTATCTATTTTTTATCTATATAGAATCTTTATATAGAATATATTTTTATCTATATAGAATCTTTATATAGAATATATATAGAATAGAAAGGTCTGGATATTTATTCATCTAATTATTCTTTAGAGTATTTAGAGTACAAGTACACTATTTCCGTAAACTTCGCTTCATTTATTATTTAGTTCAGTTTTAGTTTAGGTTTATTCTGTAAAATTAAATTTCATCAATAAGAATTCAATATAAATAAGAAATATAAATAAGAATAAGGAGTCTTTATGTCGCGTTACCGGGGACCTCGTTTCAAAAAAATACGCCGCCTGGGAGCTTTACCGGGACTAACTAATAAAAGGCCTAGAGCCGGAAGTGATCTTAGAAACCAATCACGTTCCGGTAAAAAATCTCAATATCGTATTCGTCTAGAAGAAAAACAAAAGTTGCGTTTTCATTATGGTCTTACAGAACGACAATTACTTAAATACGTTCGTATCGCCGGTAAAGCCAAGGGGTCAACAGGTCGGGTTTTACTCCAATTACTTGAAATGCGCTTGGATAACATCCTTTTTCGATTGGGTATGGCTCCAACTATTCCTGGAGCCCGTCAATTAGTTAACCATAGACATATTTTAGTCAATGGTCGTATAGTAGATATACCAAGTTATCGCTGCAAACCCCGAGATATTATTACGGCGAGGGATGAACAAAACTCTAGAGCTCTGATTCAAAATTCTTTCGATTCATCCTCTCAGGAGGAAATGCCAAAACATTTGACTCTTCAACCATTCCAATATAAAGGATTAGTCAATCAAATAATAGATAGTAAATGGGTCGGTTTGAAAATAAATGAATTGCTAGTCGTAGAATATTATTCGCGCCAGACCTAAACCTAACGAAAATAAAAAAAATCACAAGGGGAAGGGGTCGGACAATTTTGATCCCTTTCGTCGAAGTAAATTATAAGATAAATAAGGGTTTGATCCAGATTTTTCTCCCATTTAGGTATCATAGAACGAGAGGTAAGTTTTCATTCCTTGTCTACTCTTTTCCTTTCAGTATTTTCCATGCCACAGCAATTAGGAATAAAAATTTTATATCAAAGAAAGGTCTAACTGTTGTGTTGGAATATAAATATAATTTTATATTTTATATAGTGCTAGTTTACTCTTTTGGTTAGTAAGATCAGTGAATTAGATGAAGGTACGGAAAGAGAGGGATTCGAACCCTCGGTAAACAAAAGCCTACATAGCAGTTCCAATGCTACGCCTTCAACCACTCGGCCATCTCTCCTACATAATGATTATGACCCAAAAACCGAGTGAATAGCGAGCCGGTACTAGTATATTTTTGGATAGGAACGACCAATCAATTCAAATTCTAACTATAAAAATAGATAAATTTTCATCAAAGTCAAAGAAATATCTTTCTTTTGAGGTTATGCGGATAAATAGAAAATAAAAAAACTGTTAGAAAGATTCTATTCATGTTTGCAAAACCAAAACAGCCTTCGCCTCTTTTTCTGTTATTTTATAACGGTACCGGAGGCAATCACTAAATTATAACGAATCAGCTGATTCATAGGTCTATTTTTGCACTTCGGTTAATGGATCTACGATTCTATTTAGACTATGATTCCATATCTTAAGAATTCTCAAATTCCTTTCCTTTCCAGTCCAGTTTTATAGTTCTCTCTCAACAACAAACCCTACCCTGCAGATCTATTACAAATATTCATAAAAATTATATATATATAGTTGATTGTATAGTGTATACCTCCTATGCATACAAAATAAAACAGGCGGGTTTTTTCATCGTAGAATGGTTATTCGATCCTTTTTTTTTTTCTTCTTTGGATTGGATGAGAATTCAATAAAAAATTTTTCGTTATTATAATCTGTAACTTAAATGAAATTGAATACTTTCTTTTGTTGGTATACTACTCCATTTACATTAGGATGAAATCGAAGCGTACTCCAATATTTATTTATTTTTTTTTTATTCCTGTCAAAAAAGAACAATTTGAATAAATATAAATACAGGTCCCATATCTTTTTTCTTAATGAATCCGTTTTTATGTTATTTCGTACTGTACAATTCTTTTCTTTGTGGGATCGGTTTACCACGAGAGGTAATGAGAATAATTATAGAATGGATTGCTACCTATGCCTAGATCGCGGATAAATGGAAATTTTATTGATAAGACCTTTTCAATTATAGCCAATATCTTATTACGAATAATTCCGACAACTTCAGGAGAAAAAGAGGCATTTACCTATTACAGAGATGGTGCGATTTGATTCTTTTTTTTATTGCTCTCTATCTTACGAGAAAGACACATGATTTGGGATCGGGATATAAATAAAAATTTTGAAAAAAAAATCTACGCTTGTTGGAGGTAAAGTTTGGAAATAGAACAACTCCTTCTGTCGTGTATCCTCCATTAATGTAACCTCGGATGCTATGGTTTAATTGTCGACTCTAGTATTGAGCGAAAGGCTACACCTATAGGTTCTGTATTTACAGGTCAATCCTACTCCACCAGTACCAATAGGCCACATAGGGGAAGAAGCACTACACCTAGGAATCAACAACACGAAAACTTTGTTATAAGTTATAAATTATCCCGATCCTGATAAGGATCGGAACTAACAAGAATGGTCGGGACAACAAACATCCATCTCGTTTGTATTTTGGATACCTGTATAACCATCGAAGGCTGTTGAAGTGACTAATTCCTGGAAATTATAAGGCGTTTAGAACAAATAAATTGTTGGAGTTATCATTTCTATAAAGTATCAACACGTTTGATCTTAAGAAAAGATCTCTTGCAGTAAGGTTGGCTAGAGATTTCTTGTAAAAACACTAGCCCTGCTCAGTTCATAATGATAATATTTTCATCTTTTTTTATTCGCTGTTTTATTTTCATTATGCACATAAAAGAGGAGCCGTATGAGATGAAAATCT